GTACCAAGGGTGTATTTCGAGTATACCGAATCAGTATAGCTATTCTTTTATATGAGATTGTCACTATACTCAAAAAATGAATGGCTAATATATAGCAAGTTCATTCTTTTGGGGTGAGAATTACCCCCTTCCGTAAAGCACCCCCTTCGCTTTATGGCAGGGGGTGCTTTACGGAAGGGGGTAATTCTCATCTTCACTTTCTACTAAAATAAAAAACTACTGATAATATAGTTCCTCGAAGCGCTGTCGTTTATAGTTCACGATCCAAGCATAAATATGTGGATATTCTTTTAACTCGTTCCGTCGCTGGTTAGCTATTTCAGGAGCGTGTTCGAAAGTATTTGAATTCTCATGATAAGGAGGAGTAGGATTCACAGGCTTAGTATAACCCACGTTTTCATTCGCATTCACATCCTTATCCTCCTTCTCTTTTTTCTTCGCATTCACATCCTTATTATAATATTCTTTTTGAGAATCTTTTTCCAACTCATCCTCCTCATTCTTATGCTTAGAATCTCGGTCAAACTGATCCCTATTATCCTCATTATCATAATTCTCTTCCAACTCAACAGTTTCAGGATGAAAATTTTTCTCTTTTTTTTTAAAGAAAGAGAAAAATAGAGCTATAGCTATAGCTACGACTATTAGGTAAAAGACATTCGTTGGGTATTGGAAGAACAAACTTGTGAAAATTGTCTTTTTCATAGGCTCCCCATATCCATAGATATTGTCCTTTTTGCACTTTCCAACCGCAAATTCTCCCAATTTGTGACCACCTATCATAAAATTTTTGATAGAAAGAAGCAGACGTTCCTTTGTATTATGAATTCCCATAGCTTGTTATTATTTTTTTTCCATTCCAATTTTATTTTATAGAATATAATATCTAGAAGAGTTAATCTCCTTCACCTTTTTTCTGGATGAACGGATTAGATTTGAATGACTTACTTTAATAAATTCAAAGTCATTCTCCAAGAAGTCTGGGTAGTGCTCTAAAGTCTTCCATTATTACTCCCATCAGGAGGGGAATCGCCACGAGGTCCTCCATTATCACTCCCATCAGGAGGGGAATCGCCACGAGGTCCTCCATTATCACTCCCATCAGGAGGGGAATCACCGCGAGGTCCTCCATTATCACTCCCATCAGGAGCGGAATCACCACGAGCTCTTCCATTAGTACTTCCAAGATAATATCCATTTATCCAACGAGGATAATATTTTGCACTCCGACCCTTAGATTCATCTTCTTTCTTAGAATCTTTTTCTAAGTCATCCTTAGATTCATCTTCTTTTTGAGAATCTTTTTCTAAGTCATCCTTAGATTCATCTTCTTTTTGAGAATCTTTTTCTAAGTCATCCTTAGATTCATCTTCTTTTTGAGAATCTTTTTCTAAGTCATCCTTAGATTCATCTTCTTTTTGAGAATCTTTTTCCAACTCATTCTCCTCATTCTTATGCTTAGAATCTCGGTCAAACTGATCCCTATTATCCTCATTATCATAATTCTCTTCCAACTCAACAGTTTCAGGATGAAAATTTTTCTCTTTTTTTTTAAAGAAAGAGAAAAATATAGCTATAGCTATAGCTATAGCTACGACTATTAGGTAGAAGACATTCGTTGGGTATTGGAAGAACAAACTTGTGAAAATTGTCTTTTTCATAGGCTCCCCATATCCATAGATATTGTCCTTTTTGCACTTTCCAACCGCAAATTCTCCCAATTTGTGACCACCTATCATAAAATTTTTGATAGAAAGAAGCAGACGTTCCTTTGTATTATGAATTCCCATAGCTTGTTATCCAATTTTATTTTCTACATTATTATAAGATTCTTTCTCCTTCACCTTTTTTCTGAATGAACGGACTAGATTTGAATGACTTACTTTAATAAATTCAAAGTCATTCTCCAAGAAGTCTGGGTAGTGCTCTAAAGTCTTCCATTGTTACTCCCATCAGGAGCGGAATCACCACGAGGTCCTCCATTATTACAGGACGTTTACCTAGCCAACACCTCGATCCAGCTCTACCCAAATTTTTGAGGTTCACTCCAACATTCCCCACTTGTCCGACTATTGCTAAGCAGTTTTGGGATATCAAACGGATCTCCCCAGATGGTAATCTTAATGTAGCCGATTTACCCTCTTTTGCAATTCCCCTCGCTACAGCACCTGCTGCTCTAGCTAATTGTCCACCCTTTCCATGTGTGAATTCTATATTATGTATGGCTTTTCCTTATGATATTCACCACTTTTTCTACATACGAAATAATACATCCCCAACATTCCCTACCTCTCCATCGAACCAAATGTAAGTGTTACTGATACAGTCAATCAACAAATCATAAAGAGAATCGTATCTTTTCGAATGATATCAAACAATTCTGACGCGAAAGTCTGAGTAGGCAATTTTTTTGATCTATACTCCTTCATCTATTTCTTTATTTCCCTATGAGTTGTATGCTTCTTACAATAGCGACAAAATTTTTGTAATTCTAAATCACTAGTTGTATTGTATCGATTCTTTTCAGTAATATATCTAGAAATGCCTGAGGATTCTTTATTGATATTTTTTCGAACACAACTCTTACATTCTAAAATAATGCTGACTCTGACATCTTTCATTTTAGCCATGAAGTTCTTTTCAATTGATATTTTTTTATAGACTTTAGTCTTCTATTTGCAGTTCGAACCGAAGAAGAAGATCAAAATCAATAGAAATTATTAATTAGCAATTCCATTTCGAAAGATTTGATTGGAATTATCTAATTAATAGAATATGAATAGAGTAGTAATACTGAATTAATGTATTCTTTCAATTCAATAATAAAAAATAAAAATACAATAATATAAATTCTTTCTAACTATTAATTATCTCAATTCTCAATTCTCCTGTATATCTATGGCAATACTTTCTTTTTATATTATAATTTGATGAAGTTTGATCTAAACTGGATATCTATTTAAATGGAATTTCTTTTTTCAAAAATGCAATCTTGAATTAACTTAATTTTCAATGAGCTTCAATCCATTATTTTTTCTTTTTTTATCCTTCCTATCTAAAGATTTAAAAAAAGTAGGCAAAATCCCCTCTCACTTGGAGTTTTATTTATTCATTTCTTCCCATATAAAAATAATTAGCAATTAAAAAAAGGGAAATGACAAAGCATCTGGGAATAAACGATTAATTTCTATCAATAGACCCGCTAAAGACCCAAACCATAGAGTGCTTATCACAGGTGCCACAGACAGATATGTTTTTATATTTCGCATTCTAAATCCTCCTTCTTTCATTTTGATTAAAATAAATAAACTCTATTATAATGCATATATGGTCAGATGCTTTAGTTAAAGATCTTTTGTATTTATTTTTACTTTCATTTTAAGCTGAATTCCTATCTAAAATAGATATATACAATGAAACCATAGATACTCATTTCCTATCCTATCTAAAGAAAAGAAAGATAAATCCTTTTTTCTGAGGACTACCCCTTAATATGAATTCTTGATTTATATCTTGGTTTGGTTTCAAATGTATATCATTTTTTTTATTATATAAATAAATAAAACTAGAAAGAATAAATGGTAAGAATGTTTTATTTTATATAGTTAGTTAGGTAGAGGAAAAAATGACAATCTGGAAAAGAAGACAGGAATTTTGTACAATAACATTGTATAAAAATTTGGAAAAGGGATGTAGCGCAGCTTGGTAGCGCGTTTGTTTTGGGTACAAAATGTCACGGGTTCAAATCCTGTCATCCCTACCGATTATTTATCTTATGGTACGTAGGATGCATTGACGTGGATATACTATATATATATGCAAATATATAGGAGATATTTTAGGATAGGGAAAATGATCTTTTTGATTTTACAAGCGCTCTTAGTTCAGTTCGGTAGAACGCGGGTCTCCAAAACCCGATGTCGTAGGTTCAAATCCTACAGAGCGTGATTAATTCTATCTTATTTTCAATTTGAATCAAATAACTTAAAAAAACTAAGTGGAATTTAAACTGGAATTTGAGCTACTGTATGAAAAAGGCCAATGAAAAAATTCAATCAAAGATCCAACTGATCACTACGTCGATATTGTAAATACGCAGTTACAAATAATCCTGCCAAAGTTATAGGAATTAGTCCTAAGACAATTCCAAATAAAAAAACTTCAATCATTTTGGTTTGGAAAAAAAAAGAGGTAAGATCTATCCTTAAATATTAATCTGAATTATTCATGAATCTCAATGAATAAAAAAAGAATTGATAATAATTGCCAAAATAAAGAATATTACCTGGAATCTATTAGAAAGATTTTCAAAATTATTGATTCAATTTATTTCAAATAAGTCGTATCTTTTTTAAAATAAAAAATAGAACGAGGGTTATAGTAAAAGCAGCCAATAAAAAACTAAAATAACTAGTTATAGTAAACATAAAAAGATTCAACTAGATATATTTTTTTAGTACATATAGTGATAAAGTGCTTAACCTAAGTTCCAAGACAGGAATAAAAATCGATATCCTCCTGAAGTTCACTCTCTGGGTAATTTTGTTTTAGTGATTACTAGTTTGAAGCATTACTATATATATTATTGAGAATATCCTCCTCTCCTCTACTTTCTTTGATAATCTTATTAGAAATATTGTCAAAACTAATCCTATTGGATATAGCTATTTTTGAAAGTATCTTACGGTTTAGAAGAAATTGCTTCTTGTACAGATTGTGTATAAATTTACTATAATTAGTAAATACCTTATTTTCACGAATTACTGCATTTATTCGAGTAATCCACAAACGACGAAAATCCCTCTTTTTCCTGCCTCTATCTTGATGAGAGTAAACCAAAGCTCTCATTTTCTGTTGATTAATCGTTCGAGTATGTCTTGAATGAGCCCCTCGAAAGCCTGATACACCAGAACGATTTTTTCTTCGGCGTCTCCGAGCTATATATCCTCGTGTCACTCTGGTCATTAAATCTAATTAAACCTTAATGGATAACTAATAGATTTCTCTTCTTTGAGTTATCCCTTTCTTTCCATCTACGGTCAATGAGTAACAAAACGGATTATTCCCATATATCAAATATGAATTCCAATGGCTTTTGCTACTCTAACCTTCCCAACCATGATTTTTGATTTTGATCTTCTCGTTATTTCATCTGGAAGTCAAAAACTGGAATTCCGAAAATCAAAAAAAAAACAGTGGTTTCCGTCGTTTCTATGGTTACCTTGTTAAACGGTGAGGTTCTCTCTATGCACCGGAGCTTCTTCTTTCATTGAATTTTATTTCAGAAAAAGGTATTGTGAACTTGTATAGTTCATATTCTTTAGCTCTACCTATCCATTGTAAAGTAATAGCCCTTTTCACACCGAGAGTTATCTATACAGTGACGGCATTGAATTAGGAAAGTTGGCTAGGTAGCTGACCCTTTTAGTCCGTTCTATCAGACAAAAAAGAAGCATCAACTTTTTGCTTCTTAAATAACAGTTTTTCCTCCGCTTAATGGATAACCTTTTGCTACCAATGGGAAATTGCTTCTCAATTTGAAATCGGAGATGATTGGGTTTGCACCAATAGAAACCATAAATTTCATATAATATACTATATTATGTATAGTATCTCAAAATGAAGTGAAGATACTATTATTTTTTCACTTTGCGATACTATCCTATTTCTCAGTACTGATATTTCAGAAAGAATTCCAAGTTATGATCTGAACGAGTCACACATACACCCTAGTACATATTCATATTGCTTGACTCTTTCATATTGCTTGACTCTGAGTATATCCTTTTTATTGCTGTTTTTCCTACTAAATCAATAATTCCATAATTCATAGCTTCTACTGGGTACATATATTTTTCTCTTTTTAGATCTTCCTTTATGATATTTACAGATTTTTGTGTATGTTTTGCGTAAATATCGGCAATTGTGTTGCGAAGTTGAAGCATTTCTTCTGCTTCGAATGCCAATATTTCGGGAGATCCAAAAAAACGCTCAATCATAGGTTGGTGAATCATAATTCTAGCATTAGGAAACGCCTTCCGCCTATACCTTGTTCCCCCGGCCAGAATTAAAGATGCTGTCGATGCAGTGAATCCTATAGCTGATGTACATACATCGGGTATGCGTGTCTGTATGGTGTTGTAAATGGATATTCCTGCAGGTGCCTTTCCGCCAGTAGAGTTGATATATATATAAATATCATCATCATCTACACCGAGAAATAACAACAGTCCAATCATCTGATCTGCAATCTTCATCTCAATAACTCCAGATAAGAAAATTATCCTATCCATAAAAAGTTTTGTATAAATATCAACCCAAATTATTTCATCGCTTCCTGGACGATTCACTGGTACCTTAGGAATTTTTAGAGTCATAAATAAATTGCACTTTTAAATGTTAAATTTTTACCGTCTACGGTCGATAAATAACAAAACGGATTATTCCCGTATATCAAATATGAATTCCAATGGCTTTTGCTACTCTAACCTTCCCAACCATGATTTTTGATTTTGATCTTCTTGTTATTTCATCTGGAAGTCAAAAACTGGAATTCCGAAAATCAAAAAAAAAACAGTGGTTTCCGTCGTTTCTATGGTTACCTTGTTAAACGGTGAGGTTCTCTCTATGCACCGGAGCTTCTTCTTTCATTGAATTTTATTTCAGAAAAAGGTATTGTGAACTTGTATAGTTCATATTCTTTGGCTCTACCTATCCATTGTAAAGTAATAGCCCTTTTCACACCGAGAGTTATCTATACAGTGACGGCATTGAATTAGGAAAGTTGGCTAGGTAGCTGACCCTTTTAGTCCGTTCTATCAGACAAAAAAGAAGCATCAACTTTTTGCTTCTTAAATAACAGTTTTTCCTCCGCTTAATGGATAACCTTTTGCTACCAATGGGGAATTGCTTCTCAATTTGAAATCGGAGATGATTGGGTTTGCACCAATAGAAACCATAAATTTCATATAATATACTATATTATGTATAGTATCTCAATATGATCTGAACGAGTCACACATACACCCTAGTACATATTCCTCGACGCTGAGGACATCCTTTAAGAGCGGGAGATTTCTTCATATTTTTTTTTGGCTGTCTAAAGTTTCTAATAAGTTGTTCAATAGTTGGCATATTGGATTCCTATTTTGAATCAAAAAAGGGTTTGGTTTCGATCCATCTGAACCTGAGAGAATGCATTGTTATGTTATGCATTATTGTGATTGAATATGGAATTCCACATTCAATCACAATGAAATCCAAGATTTGTTATTAAATACGTTCACATCAAATGCTTCAGAGGTTTTCTTTTTTTCTTTTTTCTACAATATGATCAATAATACCATAATCTTTTGCTTCTGCTGCAGACATATATCGATCTCTTTCCATATCGTCTTGTATAATATTAATAGGTTTTCCTGTATTTTGTGAATAAATCTCTGCGACTTTGTTACGAGAATAATACATTCGTCCCGCTTCTGCGTGCAACATACGTGGAGGTTCATAAAGACGACCAATCACAGGCTGGTGAATCATAATTCTAGCATGTTTAGTTGCCAGCCTGTTTTTAGGTGTTCCCCCGCTCAGAATTAAAGATGCTGCTGATGCGGCCAATCCCGAAGCTAGTGTCCAAACATCCGATCTCACCGATTTCATATTATCGTAAATACTTAGTGCACCATTTAATGTTCCACCGCGAGAATTTATAACTAATAAAATAGGTTGCTCATCATCATCATCATCGAGGAATAATAAGAGACCATTAATGTGACCCACGTCAGTATTCTTAAGTAATCCGCATAAAAAAATATATCGTTCTTTATTAAGTCTTTCGTGAACGTCAACCCAAATGGTTTCCTCATCCCTTCTTCGAGGATTCAAAGGCACCTTTGGAACTCTTAAAGTCATAAATAAATTGCATCTTTAAATGTTAAATTTTTACCGTCTACGGTCGATAAATAACAAAACGGATTATTCCCGTATATCAAATATGAATTCCAATGGCTTTTGCTACTCTAACCTTCCCAACCATGATTTTTGATTTTGATCTTCTCGTTATTTCATCTGGAAGTCAAAAACTGGAATTCCGAAAATCAAAAAAAAACAGTGGTTTCCGTCGTTTCTATGGTTACCTTGTTAAACGGTGAGGTTCTCTCTATGCACCGGAGCTTCTTCTTTCATTGAATTTTATTTCAGAAAAAGGTATTGTGAACTTGTATAGTTCATATTCTTTGGCTCTACCTATCCATTGTAAAGTAATAGCCCTTTTCACACCGAGAGTTATCTATACAGTGACGGCATTGAATTAGGAAAGTTGGCTAGGTAGCTGACCCTTTTAGTCCGTTCTATCAGACAAAAAAGAAGCATCAACTTTTTGCTTCTTAAATAACAGTTTTTCCTCCGCTTAATGGATAACCTTTTGCTACCAATGGGGAATTGCTTCTCAATTTGAAATCGGAGATGATTGGGTTTGCACCAATAGAAACCATAAATTTCATATAATATACTATATTATGTATAGTATCTCAATATGATCTGAACGAGTCACACATACACCCTAGTACATATTCCTCGACGCTGAGGACATCCTTTAAGAGCGGGAGATTTCTTCATATTTTTTTTTGGCTGTCTAAAGTTTCTAATAAGTTGTTCAATAGTTGGCATATTGGATTCCTATTTTGAATCAAAAAAGGGTTTGGTTTCGATCCATCTGAACCTGAGAGAATGCATTGTTATGTTATGCATTATTGTGATTGAATATGGAATTCCACATTCAATCACAATGAAATCCAAGATTTGTTATTAAATACGTTCACATCAAATGCTTCAGAGGTTTTCTTTTTTTCTTTTTTTATCAAATCAAAATTTTCTTTCCTTTGTTAAATGATCAATAATTCCATAAGCTTGTGCTTCTCTTGCTGTCATATGTTTTTCTCTTAACATATCGTCGTGTATATCACTTGCAGGTTTTTCTAGATTTTCCGCGTAAATCTCTGCCATCGTGTTGCCAAGTACAAATAAATCTTCCGTTTCCAGTACCATGAATTCTGGAGATGCAGAAAAACGTTCCATCACAGGTTGTTGAAGTATAACCTTAGCTTGAGGGAATGCCAGTCGCTTGCCAGGTGTTCCCGCAACCAGAATTATAGATGCTATTGAAGCAGCTAATCCTATATCTAATGTATTGATATCAGGTACCAATATTCTCATAGTGTCATAAATGGTTATTCCTGTAAGTATATCTCCACCTGTAGAATCTATATATAAATAGATATCGTCGTTGTCTGTATTGAGAAATAATAATAGAGTGACAATATTACCTGCTTCATCGCTCTCAAACGGGTGAAAGAACAGAAGTATTCGGTCCATAAAAAGTGCTTCGTAAACGTCTACAAAAAATTTTTGATCGCTTCCTGGAGGATTCACAAGTATTTTTGGAATTCCTAGACTCATAAATAAATTGCACCTCTAAATGTCTAATTTTTACCGTCTACGGTCGATGAATAACAAAACGGATTATTCCCGTATATCAAATATGAATTCCAATGGCTTTTGCTACTCTAACCTTCCCAACCATGATTTTTGATTTTTTTCTTCCCGTTATTTCATCTGGAAGTCAAAAACTGAAATTCCGAAAATCAAAAAAAAAAAGAGTGCATTCCGTCGTTCCTAAAATAGTTACTTAGGTTCTATTATTTTTCATTATTTTTCTTTTTTATTGAATGGATGTTATTTAAAGGAATATCATTGCCGTTTCTTATGCTTTTATATCTTTTTTATTTATTTATAGAAATTTCATTATTTTTCATTATTTTTCTTTTTTATTGAATGGATGTTATTTAAAGGAATATCATTGCCGTTTTTTATGCTTTTATATCTTTTTTATTTATTTATAGAAATTTCATTATTTTTCTTTATTTATAAAAATAATAATGTTTATATTTTTATATTGATTGTTATATATGTACTTTTACTATATTTATTATGTTATTTATATAAGAAGGTATATATAATGAAATATATATAGAGAATTATTATAAAGAGAGACTCTAATAGAAATCTTTATAACTAGTTTATAGTTCTGGGATAATGAACTAGATTTATAGATTCTAAATTGTCTTTCTAAATTCTTAATAGAGCTCAAATATTGAAATAGAGTATGTTAGGTTTTATTTTATATAAAAAGTTCCAAAATTAGAAATTATTATTTGGTTTTTATTAAGTATATATGAATTTGAATAATATATATTATATAGAATAGAGAATAAATATTATATAGAATAGAGAATAAATATTGTATAGAATAGAGAATAAAAAAGTGGATTTTCTAATAAAGTTTTAATTTTTCTTTATTTTTGTTTTTAATAATCCCATTTTTTTTTTAATTTGATAGTCTAAAATTTTATAGTCTAGTAAATAAGGATTTTTATAAATCTTTATTTTATGTATCATATCACATAAAAAAAAAAAAAAGTTTTCTCTTTGTAATGAAAATTTGGGGAGATGGCTGAGTGGACTAAAGCGGCGGATTGCTAATCCGTTGTACGAGTTATTTGTACCGAGGGTTCGAATCCCTCTCTTTCCGTTTTCTCTTTGAATTTGGTATTTTTTTATTCAAATAAAAGAGATTATGAATTTTTGGCTTTATCATAGAGAAATTTGTTAAAATTTAATAAAAAATGGACAAAAAGAAAAAATTTAACAATTTTTTAGTTTTATTCTTCACGTCCAGGATTACGTCCTGGATCATTAGATAGAAATCCGAAGATAAATAGGGAAACAAAGAATATAACTATTGTGTAAACAAAAAGTTTGAGAGTAAGCATTATCAAATTTCAAAAATATTTTTTTATTATAAAATAAAGGGAATAAATTACCTTCCTTTTTTACCATATTAAAACTTTGTTTTCTTTATGATATCCAAAAATGATAAAGAATTCATTTTTAAGATATTTTAGGGATCTTAATATTTGCACTCTTTGGAAGATGAGAACCAATAAGGATGCATGGATAACAAGTTGATTCAAATGGATCGTTCCGATTTTTCATTTAATATAAAAGAAAAAAAATTTCTATTTTTGAATCGAGGGTTCTTAATATAAGACTTATCTAATTTTATTTATTTTAAATTTTTTTTTATTGAATATATCATTTATTTATTCATTTATCAAAGTATTTAAGATTTTATCGAAAACTTACAGCAGCTTGCCAAACAAAAGCTAACAGAAAAAAGAATAAAGGTATAACAGGCATAACATCTATAATTGGATTGAAAATGGCATAAGCTTCAGGCAATTTGGCTAAGAAAGAACTATTCGGATAAAGAACAGAATTAAGACAGATACAGATTAAACTAAAGATATTAAACATAACAAATATTTCGTTCTTGTAGATTAGATAAATTTATGAGTTATTTTTATAAAGAAAAGTGAAAAAGACTGCAAAAAATCCTTCTTTTTATTTCTTCAGACTCTGCCAAACTCAAAATATTTTCCTCTTTCTATTCTCATTTGAGAAGGAGAGAGGAAAATATAAGGATTTCTACTTTCATACAATATCTTATTTGTATTCTATTGAAATGATCAATCAGATTTTTTTATTCTATTCTATAATTCTTTATATGATTATTTAAATGTGTCAAATTACTATGTATTTGCATACCATAACTAAATTAATGATGTTTATCTTTTTTTTTTTCAATAATCTTTCTCAAAAAACAAAGAATAAAACTTGAGCGTAATGGAAAGGTTTTTTCTTTGTATTTGAACCGATGACTTTTGACTTCTAATAGGCTTACTCTACCATTAAAAAATGAAGGAAAAACTCATATTATTTGGGATAGTGATAATTTATTTTATTATCTATCGTTGGCCTCTATCTGTAGATAGAATCAGTTGCGGAGGGAGTCAGTGGTTTATCTTGTAGCAGATGTCAGTTTGATTATTTTTATCATATTGGATTCTTATATTCATGAATTCGCATTAGTCAGATAGGTTTCTATTACACAAGCAAATTCACTGAATACTACTTTTCAAAAGTATTAAATACTCTTTTTTATAAGTATCATTTATACTACTATTTAATGCTTGCTATTTGGAGAAGATTACATAGTTATTATGATAGGAGATAACACTGATAGGATATAGTCTATTTTTTTATTAAGATAGAAAAATTAAGACGATAAAGAAGGGATTAGTATATCCTAAAATCTGTATCTAATTAATGAATTGGACCTCACACTTGACAAGCATCTTTATTTTATTATTATTATATTATAATGATAACAAAGTATTAAGTAGTATTCAGTTTTTCTTTTTGTTTTTTTTTTTTAATGGGGCGTCGCCAAGCGGTAAGGCACCGGGTTTTGATCCCGTTACGCGAAGGTTCGAATCCTTTCGTCCCAAATTTCTCATAACGAGAAATCGTGTAACCATGCGTATTGGTCTGACTATAATAATATCATTCTTCGAAAAAAAAAAATATCCATAAAATTATAAAACTACGAGAATTAGGTTCTTAACTCAAAAACTTCTTATTCTTAAGATTTATTCATATGAATCTTAAATAAAAAAAAAAAATACATAAAAAAAAAAAAAAAAGAAATAAAAATTTACTATGTAAAATATTTCCATGTAAAATATTTATATTATATAAATATTTAAAACTTTTTTGCTTACTTTATTAGGTGAATTATAAGAAAGTAAAGATATCACACAAGATTTTGACAAAGAATTTCAAGAGGATTATTTTTCAGAATATTTTTGGTCTTCTTTTCTTCGGGATGTTTTTGTAGTTGCAAAAATGACTTCAATGAAAATTGGCCAATTGTGAATGTAAAAACTTATTTATAGGGAGAGGAAGCTGAATATGAATAATACTAAACAGCTGAACTTTATCCAAACAAGAAGTTTATTAAAAAACGTGTTTGTATATCTCCAATGCTAAACGATGAGTTATATAATTTGCTGTCAACAATTTTGGAGTTATTACTAAAGTAAAACTGCAACTTATATATGCAATTGACATCAATTCAAATTGAATCAATTTATTAGCATATTTCAATATTCTTAATATATAATGTACTAATCTAAAAAAAGTCCTTATTTTATTGACTCAATTTATTTTTTCATCTTAATACTAAATTTCTGTTGACAATGGTGTATTGAATAAATAGAATTTTATTAAAAAAGTTCAAGATCTCTCATGCTTTTTCTATATTTATTTAGAATTATTTTTTTTTTTTTGAACCCGAATTTTTCATTTTTAGTGATTTAAATTTTCTAAATTTTTTAGAAGATTCTTTTTTTTATCTCGCTCACTAGTTCAATGGTTTAACAGGTCTGTTTAGTGTAATTTCATTTATTTTTTATTTTGATCGGATCTACATATGGTATTTATCCGGGTTGCTAACTCAATGGTAGAGTACTCGGCTTTTAAGTGCGACTATGATCTTTTACACATTTGGATGAACTAAAAAATTTGTCCAGACTTTTGGTAGAGTCTATAAGACCACGACTGATCCTCAAAGGTAATACATGGAAAAAATAGCATGTCGTAATAAAAATAAAAGGAATTTTTGATTTTCTGCATTCTTAATTAATTAAAGTTTAATAAATTAATTAAAGTTTAATAATTTTTTTTTTTTTAAGTATAATTTAAGTATAATAAATTATTAAATAAAAAAAATGTAGATACTTTTTTTACCCCTACTAATTTAAGTTATCAAAAATTTGGGAGATTTAAAAAGATATTTCCATATTTAATAGAGTCTAGTGGATAAATGGATATAGCCCTATGGCTTCAATTCGACTCAAATAAATAAAGAACTTAATGTTCTTAATTTGAATGATTACCCGATCTAATTATATGTTAAAAATATATTAGTGCCATATTCGGGGAAAGATAGATGGGTTCTCCTATGAGTGAACTTTTGATCTTATTTATTTATTTTTTTGAATCCTAATTATTGTTTATTTTGAATTGAAACGTATGTGTAGAAGAAACAGTATATTGATAAATACAATTTATTCCAAAGTCAAAAGAGCAATTGGATTGCAAAAATAAAAGATCTTAAACCAGAAAAAAAAAGAGAAGAATAAGATTTGTTTGTTTATTTATGTTAATAGGGCTTTCTGTCTCTTTTCCGGAGTGTTTATTTTATTTTTCTATTTTTAGCATAGTAACATACAGAATAAATACTCTGTTTTGACCATATTGCACTGTGTATTGTTTGATAAACCCAGAAAGCATTATTTCTGGTTCTAGTAGAAATATCAATGAATAATTTCCAAGGATATCTAGAAAAATATGAATTTTTTCAACAACAATCTCTATATCCGCTCCTTTTTCACGAGTATATTTATGCATTTGCTTATGATTATGGTTTAAATACTTCTCTTTTTTGTGAATCTGTGATAGGATTGATCGGTTATGACAATAAATATAGTTCAATACTTGTGAAACGTTTAATTATTCGAATGTATCAACAGAATTATTTAATTAATTCAGTTAATCAATGTAAGGTCAATTCATTTTTTGAGAATAACCATTTCTTTTACTCCCATTTTTTTTCTCAGATGATATCTGAAGGTTTTGGGGTTATTTTAGAAATTCCGTTTTCGTTCAATTTTTTATCTTTCTCAAAGAAAAAAAGAATACTCAAATTGCAGAATTTACGATCTATCCATTCAATATTCTCTTTTTTAGAAGACAAATTATCATATTTAGATTTTGTGTCAGATATACTGATACCATATCCTATTCATTTTAAAATCTTAATTCTAATTCTTCAATGTTGGATCCAAGATGTTTCTTTTTTGCATTTATTGCTATTTTTTCTCCTTGAATATTTGAATTGGAATACTCTAATTATTTCCAAAAATTGGCTTTCTATTTTTTTAAAAGAAAATAAACGACTTTTTCAGTTCCTATATAATTCTTATGTATTCGAATATGAGTTTGTACTGCTTTTTATTTATAAAAAATGTTCATATTTACGATTCACATCTTTTACAATCTTTCTTGAACGAATGTACTTCTATAGAAAAATAAAACACTTTAGATTTAGAATAGTGTATCTTACTTCTTTGCAGAAAACCCTATGGTTCTTCACGGATTCTTTTATACACTATGTTCGATATCAAGGTAAAGCAATTCTATCTTCAAGAGGGACTTTTTTTCTAATGAAGAAATGGAAATTCTATTTTGTTTGTTTTTGGCAATATTATTTTCATTTTTGGTTTCAACCTAATAGAATTTTTATAAATCAATTGTTAAATTATTCGTTATATTTTTTCGGTTATCTTTTAAGAGTCAAAAAAAAGAATTTGGTGCTAAGGGGTCAACTATTAGAAAATTTTATATTAATAGATGCTGTTAATAAAAAATTGGACACTATAGTCCCAATCATTCCTCTCATTAGATCATTATCTATAGCTACATTTTGTACTGTATCGGGGCATCCTATTAGTAAGCCAATCTGGACCCCTTTATCAGATCGCGATATTATTAATCAATTTGGTTGGATATGTAGAAATCTTTTTCATTATTATAGTGGATCTTCTAAAAAGTGTAGTTTATATCAAATAAAGTTCATACTTCGGCTTTCGTGTGCTAGAACTTTGGCGCGCAAACATAAAACTACAGTACGTACTTTTATGCAAAAATTAGGTGCAATGCTCTTGGAAGAATTCTTTACAGAAGAAGAACAAATTCTTTCTTTGGTCTTCCAAAAAACAAACCTTTTTTCTTTACATAGATCAAATAGAGAACGTATTTGGTATTTAGATATTATCCATATCAATGATCTGGTGAATCATTTCGAATTATGGTCATGAGATTAAAAAAAAAGTGAATTAAAAATAATTTGGAAATGATAAATAAAAATAAATTGATGAATTTCAATTCTGAAATGCTTGTTATAGTAATTTATTATTTAGATCAACTAAATAATAAAAAGAAAGTCAAATTTTTTCTCAAGATATCAAATTAATATATATATACATAGGGAAAGTCGTGTGCAGTGAAAAATGCAAGCACGGTTTGGGGAGAGGTTTTTTCTCATTATAATGAAGGAAAAGTTATCTACTCCATCCGACTAGTTCCGGGTTCGAGTCCCGGGCAACCCATATACAAAAGAGAACAGAATCTTTCTTTTTTAATTTATTTTGGTTACCAATTTTTTTGTGGATTGCACAACATAGATATTTATTTTTAATCACTGGTTGCCATTGATATATAAACTATATTATACTGTTAAATAACAAGCCTTCTATTATCTAATTTATCTTTTGTAACTTTCGTTTATAGTTAATATGTGTGCTTGGGAGTCCTTGAAAATAGAATAAACCAATATTTATTTGACCATGACTGCAATTTTAGAGAGACGTGAGAATACAAGTTTATGGGGTCGTTTTTGTAACTGGATAACCAGTACTGAAAATCGTCTTTATATCGGTTGGTTTGGTGTTTTGATGATTCCTACCTTATTGACGGCAACTTCTGTATTTATTATTGCCTTCGTTGCTGCTCCTCCTGTAGATATTGATGGTATTCGTGAACCTGTTTCTGGTTCTTTACTTTATGGAAACAATATTATTTCTGGTGCTATTATTCCTACTTCCGCAGCTATCGGTTTGCATTTTTACCCAATATGGGAAGCAGCATCTGTTGATGAATGGTTATATAATGGTGGTCCTTACGAGCTAATTGTTCTACACTTCTTACTTGGAGTAGCTTGTTATATGGGTCGTGAATGGGAACTTAGTTTTCGTTTAGGTATGCGTCCTTGGATTGCTGTTGCATATTCAGCTCCCGTTGCAGCTGCTACTGCTGTTTTCTTAATTTACCCTATTGGTCAGGGAAGTTTTTCTGATGGTATGCCTCTAGGAATTTCTGGTACTTTCAACTTTATGATTGTATTTCAGGCAGAACATAACATCCTTATGCATCCATTTCACATGTTAGGTGTAGCTGGTGTGTTCGGCGGCTCTCTATTCAGTGCTATGCATGGTTCCTTGGTAACTTCTAGTTTGATCAGGGAAACTACTGAAAACGAATCTGCTAATGAAGGTTACAGATTTGGTCAAGAGGAAGAAACTTATAACATCGTAGCTGCTCACGGTTATTTTGGCCGATTAATCTTCCAATATGCTAGTTTTAACAACTCTCGTTCTTTACATTTCTTCTTGGCTGCGTGGCCTGTAGTAGGTATTTGGTTCACTGCTTTGGGTATTAGCACTATGGCTTTCAACCTAAACGGTTTCAATTTTAACCAATCTGTAGTTGATAGTCAGGGTCGTGTTATTAATACTTGGGCGGATATCATCAACCGTGCTAACCTTGGTATGGAAGTAATGCATGAACGTAATGCTCACAATTTTCCTCTAGACTTAGCTGCTATTGAAGTCCCTTCTATCGAAGGATAAAATAATATTTTTCTTTCTTTTTTTTTTTTATTAAAGAAAAAAAAATACTCAATATCTTACTAAAATAAAGATAT